ATTCGATTCGAATGAATTTGCGAAAGATCCAAATGGAAATAAATTGAGAAATTTCTGGAAAAAAACTATGCCACTTAGTAGACTTGACTTATGAAGTCTTGTATGGAATATCCAAATTGATCCAATTTCTACTTATTATTTATGATATTACGATCAGATTGAGTACAAAAAGTCGATTCGGGATTTAATCGACTTTCCGGGAATGAGATAAAGACAGAATAATCAGGAGCAGTATAGAGTTTACTGTTATTTTAACACTTTATACTCAACAAATGATTAGCAGATCTTTTTTTTTTTATAGTAGAATTCATAGAATATGATTGAAGTGCATAATGCATAATATGATAGGAATGAGTTGTATTTATTAAGTACATGCCAATAATATAGTTATTTAGCTATCCGTATATTTCATCTTTTATCATAGTTCCACTTGGGGCAACACAGGTCGTGCCATATCATAATTGCTCTTTTCTATTCACTGAAAAATTAAAGCACGATCATTCTATTCTCTATAGAAATACATAGAGAAGATACCTGACTCGGTATCTGTTAACAATTTCTGTTCTGGGGTTTACATATATTTACATATATACATAATTGTTGTTATAATTGAAAATAAAAAAAAAGATTGATTATTGAAATTATTGAATATATATATATATTTATATATTATTATTATAATTATATTTATTTAATTTTAATATATATTTATTCGATTCGTAGTAAATCAATTTGATTTTTTTTTTGTCATTAAATTAAAGAAATACAATTTAAAATTTCAAAATCGTTCATTAATTCAAAGTTAATAGTATAGTTAATGGTTCAATTTGTCCTGAATTTTTCAGTCATAAATCCATTTTTTCTCTTTTGACTCTTTTTGAAAAGAAAGGAAAAGTTTCTAAATGGTATAAATAAATGGTATAAATATGTATGAAGATACAATCAATTGAAGAAAAAAAAATGATCTCAATTAGATCCAATAAAAAAGAGGAAGAATTTTTCTTTAGAAAAGGATAAGTACAACGGAATTCATGATCCAAATCAAATAGGAAAGAAACAAACGGCTCCATCAGTAATCCCCCAAAAAATTAGGAAAATTTTAGGAATAAATATAATTTATATATAATTTCTATCCATTTCTATTGTTTTGGCGGCATGGCCAAGTGGTAAGGCGGGGGACTGCAAATCCTTTATCCCCAGTTCAAATCTGGGTGTCGCCTGATCAACAAAAAACTCGAGATTTCTTATCCTGCTGATCTAAACCCAAATCGACGAACCCGACAGAAACAGGGGTAAAGGCCTAGGCCTTGTCAATACTTGATTTTAAGAATGATCCATAGGTTCTAGAAAAGCAAAGACTGTTACTTTTTCCTCAAAATATGGATTCTGAGTGTGGCCAAAACAAACAAACCGGTACTACTGTACTAGGCATAAGATAAATCAAATAAATATTGAGAGCCCGTTCTGAGACTCAGAACTGCGAGAATAAGAGATCGGAAATCTTATCTTAGTAGTTAAAGAGTACAAAAGGACTCTCTATTTTTGTTTCTAGGATTAAAAATGGATGATAGGAAAGACTATCAAATCCTCCTAATTTAATTACTTACTCTACACTACTAAGGTAGTTAGTGTCTACTGATTCAGTATAGAATTGGATTGGATAGGCTGATGGGAAATCCATTTAGGAGTTGTATAAAAAAATGAATAAAGATACTTTGTCTCCAAACTCACAAGAAATTCTTAGTGCTCAATCAACCAATCAATCAATATTGATTGATTGGTTGATTGGCCCTTATCCTTATATAGATTATACTTATCCTTATATAGATTATAGATAGAATAAAGGTTCAAATTCAGGAGATTACAAAAAAATGTAATATCGCATGGCATTTCCAATTCTTTCACAGAAAGAGAAACCGTATGTAAGGCTTAGAGAGAATATAGGTATAGAATAGATAGTTATCGGTATATTTTTATGTATGTTTTTTTTTTGCTTATGAAAAAAAGTCAACAAACAGTGAGTCTTACTATTCCTACATGTTTTATTAGGATAGGAGCATTCACTTGATATTCCAAAAGCATGTATATTGTATTTGTGTCTAATCTTTACCGATTCTACCAGAAATACCATACATAATATAGGAACTTGTTACGAATGGATTTTGGGGATTGCTTCATCAATAGCCTTAAGTCATAATTCCATTTTGACTCTGCACCATTGATTCTACTATGATTAGTGATCAATAATGGAATAATTCTTTCATTTCATAAGGATAGGAGACATAATTCACATGGATATAGTAAGTCTCGCTTGGGCTGCTTTAATGGTAGTCTTTACATTTTCCCTTTCACTCGTAGTATGGGGGAGGAGTGGACTTTAGAAGTACTATTAATCGAGTAATCGAATTGTATCAATTGTTTAATTAATTGTTGTTGTTTTACGAACTGTTTAAAATCAAAATGCTCTACTGTAATACAGTAAAATATGAATGAAAAAATACACTAATGAATAGTAACCATTCGAGCAAACAATGAATGATTACCATAGTTGTATTTCGAAACTCAAATCAACGGAATACATATGATAGGATTTTTATTTTTTTCCAACCAAATTCTTCCTATTCTATTTTGATTTGTTGAACCGGCTCTTACCAGAATTACATACAGATATTACAATAAAAAACAAGCAACCTTTCTTTTTTCCTTTATTTGTTTTCTTCTTTCTTTACTTTTACACTTTTACTGTTCCAAGAGAAGGTTGTTCTACTATTACATACAGCGATACATACTTTCTACTGCAAGCTCTTAGTGGTTGTCAAAACAGGTCCTACACTACGCATAAAAAATATTGCTTGCGTTGAGCGATCTACATATCATACATTTAACATTTTAGACTTCTAGAAATTTTATTTATTTAGGCTTTATCGACTCATCTAATGTCATGTTTAAGCATGACAAATCGACGAATCTACTACCCCCTTTTCCAGATCCGAAGAAGTTACCACGGAATTTCATGGATCATCTGTTTATTGCTCAATCAATGACTTCTTGGGAATGGTAAAAAAAAGGATTCCTTGGTTTCGTTTTCTTTTATAAAATTTTATATAAACCACACTTTTCTTCCTACATTGATTGTTTTGATCTATCTCGGGATCCTTATTTAAAATTATAAGAAGCCTAGAAATTAGAATAGAACAGTTGACCTTCAATTAAATTATTATTTATTTCGGATTGATCAAAATTCATACAAATGGCTGTAGCGACGAAAAGAAAATAAATATAAATAGAATTAGAGTGCTATTTTACATATTTTATTTATATTTACATAAATAATGTGTACAGACGTATTGGAATGATCTATGTTATCAAGCCTATATCTGTATAAAAATTTATATAATAATAGATAGTCTACAATACTAGATAGTGTGGTAGAAAGATTTATATTTATATTATATAGTTTAGTTCTTTCTACCATACTATCTCAGATACTGTCGATTCCAGTCCGATCATTTCATTTAAGACTTGGAGTTTAAATCCCTTTCTTTTCTTCAATCATTTATAAGAAGTAAAAGTATCAGTCAACTTAATCATTTTGACTGACTGTTTTTACATAGATGATAAGTAAAAAAGCAGTAGGAACTAGAATGAACAGCGCAGTAGCAATAAATGCGAGAATATTTACTTCCATAATCTTATTGTTTTTTTTCTTCGCAATAACTCGGGATCTAATCCCATAGAGATGAGAAATTTGACTGCTGTAAATTAAATTAAATGGGATGAATTGCATCCTAATGATATGAATTGCATCCTAATGATACTGAATCGGATCAATGTTATGAATAACAATATCTAATCTATCAAATCGACTCATCGTCGAGAATTGAATAGTATAACATAGGAAGATCTTTTATCCATACCAAGTAAAAATGGGATTCCTGATCCGATAAAGAACCCACTGAATTTATCATCCTTTTCTACTCTTTTCTATAAACAAACGGCCCTCTTCCTTATACAATATCTTTCCTTAGACTTATACAATTAATTATCTGATCAGATATCATATGACCGGCATTCCATTGGCTATAGACCCAAGTGGTAGAAGTGCAATAGAAAAAATGACACGTTGAACTCTAAACTAAGTTTTTTGTGAATCGATACTAGTAAAAGAAGCGGAAATTGCCATATTTGTCTGATGATAAATGCAAAATTAAAACAAAAAAAAGAAATAAAGATCCCTAGATCTTGCTCCCCGTCCCCCCTTTTTCGGTTGGGGCAATAGAGAGATAAATTGAGAAATTCATCGGATCGTCGGATCCTAGTTCGGGACTGACGGGGCTCGAACCCGCAGCTTCCGCCTTGACAGGGCGGTGCTCTGACCGATTGAACTACAATCCCAGCGGGATGTACAGCATACATATTCTTGTGGTATCATAAGAGCATTCTATTTGCTGTGTTGTAACACAGACACGAATGATATACGAATATCCACATAGAATAGATATGGACTATACTCTATCTAGCGATATAGTAAGAATAACACGGTTTAACTAGTAATCCTGTGATTCTTTTTATTTTATTGCTACAAGATTGATTATCAACCTTTCAATGAGAAAAAAAGAAAAAACAACAAAAATTCAACTCTTTTTTTTATTCTTCCATATCGGGCATTTCTGGAAAATAAATTGGTTATATCATACTCAAAAGAAAGCGGCGATTTTTTGGGCCGAGCTGGATTTGAACCAGCGTAGACATATTGTCAACGAATTTACAGTCCGTCCCCATTAACCGCTCGGGCATCGACCCAGGAAGAATCAATATCAATTATAATTATATAATTATATATTATATATATAATATATATATATTATTTATGATATGGATATGATATGGGTTTTTGATAATTGATAATCCACGATCAGCTTACTTTCGCAGTACCCTACCCCCAGGGGAAGTCGAATCCCCGCTGCCTCCTTGAAAGAGAGATGTCCTGAACCGCTAGACGATAGGGGCATACCCGCCCGACCACCACCAGACTATGATCATAGTATGATCAGTTTTTCGGAATTGTCAATACAATATAAAATATATATAAGTAATGTAATAACGTAATGGTATGATTATTAGATCCGAAAGACCTTTCCTCCTTTCACGATTCTATATAATTTTAAAAAATTTTTTTATGGTTCATAAATGTCCCATTATCTCATTAATTATCCATTATCCCATTAAATTAAATTAATTATATACATTTACATTATTAATTTATATATTACATATTTATTATATATTAATAATATATATTAATAATTAATAATAATATATATATAATAATATATATATTAATAATTAATAATAATTTATTATATATCTATTATAAATATATATTATAAATATATATATTAATAATAAAATATAAATATAATATAAAAATATAATAATAATTATATAATAATTATTAATAATTATAAAAAAAATAAATAAATAAATAACGAAGTATAAACCAGAGAAGTATAGTATTCCTTTAGTTCAAGTAGTGATTGGTCTAACAGAAAAAAAGTAGAAGTTTCAGAAAAAAGGTAGAAGTTTCATTTATTCAACTTGCACTAATTGATTTGTTCAGATGAGACATGATTCAATCAAATTTCGTAAATCTATGTTGTATTGGTACACATATCAATCAAGTAAATCTTGTTCTGATGGATCGGTAAAATAAAAGCAAATACAATACAGAAAGTGACATCGGTCTTGAAACAATTCACTGTATTGGTATTTCTCAAAAAGGGCATTTTACCCTAGACTTTACTTCTGACTTCGTTTCTTTTCTTAAGTAAATCCAATATCTTGTTCCTGAATGAGTTCCTATGCATACATCTATCTATGTATGTAACATATGTACATATATATATATACACAGTAGACTCATAATGGAAAATGAATTGCTAATTCATTTTTTTTTAAGCCCTTTTAACTCAGTGGTAGAGTAACGCCATGGTAAGGCGTAAGTCATCGGTTCAAATCCGATAAAGGGCTTTTTCCACGAAACTCCAGTCTTCGTTTTTCAACCGAGAGGAGAATAGAGAGATCTTGTTGATATTTGTCAAAAAAATAACTGCCATTATAAACATAAACCACCATTATATTATAATGTAATGAGTATTATCAGTTATAGTTTATAAAGTTGTTGAACATTTATTCATTATGTTAATTAATCATTACACTTTTTAGGAGAAGTCGACCCTATAGTGGTATAGTAGTTCTCCTCATGTTTCCTTATTCATATTTTTTTGATCCCGGGGTCTAGATATCTAATCTTGATTATTAATCACCAAGCCAAAGTATTCCTATTTCTCCTTCTCCAGTATTCCAATCAACCCATCGTTAAAGTTAAAAATAAAAAAGTAAGTGGACCTGACCCGTTGAATCATGACTATATCGGCTATTCTGATATTCAAATTCTATAGAGATGAAATTGTAGAAGCGGACTCTTTTTTATTTTTTTCCTTTTAACCATCCAAGAATTTGTCGATATTTCCGGTTTCATCTTCTTGTTACTGGATACTCCATAGGAATAAATTGCTATTCCTTTCCCCCACAAAGAAAAGTTTATTTCGATAATAAAATTTTCAATCTCTTTCTTTGATTCCAGAATCAAATATTATTGTTTTGTTCCGCCAATGCAATAGGGAACAAATGCAAGGGGCTTTCATTTCTAGTTTACCATTATTTAATATTGAATTTAGTATTTCAAATTTCATTTTGAATTTAGGAGCAGAGAAAAAAATAAGAAATTTTTTTCTCTACTGGATAAAGGTAAAGTAAAAAGATAAATATTCGAAGTTCATTTTTTTTTGTTCGACCCGCTAAAAGAGGTACTCTGGCATTTGAGTCATAGGACAATTCAGGGTTCAAAAGGTTATTAAGAAAAAATAGTAATAGTAAGGACTAATCAAATCAAACTAATGGATTTACCTAGGTCGGTTTGTAGTCTAATAGAAAAGAAGAATTTGTATCTTCGAAACCCATTGGAAGGGGTATTGGACGAGACGAAGAATCGTCCATAGATAATCGAACTATCATATGCCCTGGAAATAAAATTAAATGAGGTGTTCGGAAATGGTTGAAGTAGTTGAATAGGAGGATCACTATGACTATAGCCCTTGGTAGATTTACTAAAGAAGAAAATGATTTATTTGATATTATGGATGACTGGTTACGGAGGGACCGTTTCGTTTTTGTGGGTTGGTCCGGCCTATTGCTCTTTCCTTGTGCCTATTTTGCCTTAGGGGGTTGGTTCACCGGTACAACTTTTGTAACTTCATGGTATACCCATGGATTGGCCAGTTCTTATTTAGAAGGCTGCAATTTCTTAACTGCTGCAGTTTCTACTCCTGCAAATAGTTTAGCACATTCTTTGTTGCTACTGTGGGGCCCTGAAGCACAAGGAGATTTTACTCGTTGGTGTCAATTGGGTGGTCTGTGGACTTTTGTTGCTCTTCATGG